TTCACAGAATAATTAGAATTTCCATGAAAAAGGTTTGTCCATGGAGTTAACCATTTCGATAATATATCAAAATCTACTATCCCTTCTTGATCAAAATGAATTCCTATTGATCCAATAAACAAAGTAAATAGTACCAATACAAGCAGAGGAAATAGCATAGTATTGTCCGATTCGTGCGGATACATGTAAGTGTATTTATTTCTAAAGTAAGTACTAAAATATCGCATTCGATTTCTTATATTATGATTATGATCAATTTGATATGTATCCTTTGAAAAAAAGGAGACCTTAGTATTTTGTGTTAATAAAAATAAATTTCTATTTACTACTTTTGGTGCTTTCTTTCCCCATAAAGATATTGAATAGAATGAGCTATTTTTAATGCTACTGTAATTTTGAAAATGAACGCGCAAATTCCCATCAAAAGTAAGTAAATACATCCGAAACATATAAAATGCGGTTAATCCCGCAGTGAGACAAGCTATTATTGCGAAAATTGGTGAATACAACCAACTATCATTAAGAATTTCATCTTTTGACCAAAAACAAGCAAGAGGTGGAATACCACAAAGAGAAAGTGTACCTAATAAAAAAGTAGTTCTTGTAATTGGAACATATCTTTTTAAACCGCCCATAAGAACCATATTCTGACTTTTATCTGGTGAATATCCAACAATAGGTTCCATTGAATGAATAATAGATCCGGATCCCAAAAACAATAAAGCTTTAGAATAAGCATGAGTGATCAAATGGAATAAAGCAGCTCGATAAGAACCTATACCTAGAGCTAACATAATATAACCCAATTGAGACATTGTAGAATAGGCTAAACTTCTTTTAATGTCTCTTTGAGCAAGAGCCAAAGTAGCTCCTAATAGTACTGTTATTATGCCTATTAAAGAAATGAAATTCATTATGTAAGGTATGACTATGAAAAGAGGAAGAAGTCTAGCTACAAGAAAAATTCCTGCTGCTACCATGGTAGCAGCATGTATAAGAGCCGAAATAGGAGTGGGCCCCTCCATGGCATCAGGTAACCATACGTGAAGGGGGAATTGCGCGGATTTGGCAATTGCGCCGACGAATAGTAATAAGGCACAGAGAGTAGCAAATAAAGAATTGAACCCATTACTATGGATCAAGTTATTAACTATTTTGAACAAATCCCGAAATTCGAAACTGCCTGTTATACAATAAAAACCTAAGATTCCTAATAATAAACCAAAATCCCCTACACGATTAGTTACAAAAGCTTTTTGGCAAGCACTTGCTGCAATCGGTCGTGTAAACCAAAAACCTATTAATAAATATGAGCACATTCCCACCAGTTCCCAAAAAATATAAATTTGTATCAAATTGGAACTAGTAACTAATCCCAACATGGAAGCATTGAAAAAACTCATATAAGCAAAAAATCTCAAATATCCTTGATCGTGAGACATATAATTATCGCTATAAATAAGAACCATGATTCCAACAGTAGTAATTAGTACTGACATAATAGAAGTAAGTGGATCGATCAAGTGTCCGAACTCCAAGGAAAAATCATTATTGATGGTCCAAGACCATAGATATTGATAGATGGAACTTCCATTTATTTGCTGAATAGACAGACTGGACGAAAACCCCAAAGTTATACTTAGCAGTAAAACACTAGTAAAAGCCCACATCCGACGAATGTTTTTTGTTGCTGTAGGAATAAGCAGAAGCCCAAATCCTATTAACATGGTAACTGGAAGTGGAAGAGAGGGTATTATCCATGCATATTGATATGTATGTTCCATAAAAAAAACCAATTTTAATTTTTTTTTATTCTTATTGATTTAATAGTTTCCGACTCACCAATTCTTATCTCTTTCGAAAGACACAATAATCAAAGAAAAAAACTCGACAAAAATAGGAAAAAACTAAAATATTTTAACTCTTCAATTGGTTGATCAAATAACATCATTAACTAACTAAGTAGAGGTTATAATATTTTAACTCTTCAATTGGTTGATCAAATAACATCATTAACTAACTAAGTAGAGGTTATTACTTAGTTATTAATTAGTTAGTAACAAAAAAAAGATATTTATTAAAATACAGAATATTACAGAATATAACATTTTTAATCATTCTACTACTATATATTTATATATTTTATATATTTATTCTTTTAATTATAATTATATTATAATTATTATATTATATTCTAGTAATTAATAATCATATCATATATACATATATAATAGTAACAAAAACAATTCTATAATAGTAACAAAAACAATTCCATCAAAAACAGTACTTGATTCTAATATAAGTCACAGTATCCATCAAAAATTCGACTCAATAAGGAGGGCTGGTTATTCTAGTTCTGGTTATTCTAATTAATTTATTTGCAGTAATTATCTAACGCATTGGGAACCAATTGGTGGGATTCCACTAAGGAAAACTTATCTTTATCAGAAATCCTATGATACTCCTACTTCGTATAGTATAGAACTGAAAAAAAAAAATTCCCCCTTTATCTGACTTTATTAAAAATTATTATCTATTTTATTTATCCCTAGACATATATGATATGTCATGGGTATATATTTATTATATATTATAATTATAATATATTTAATATATTATTTAGTATATCCCTAGACATATATGATATGTCATGGGTATATATTTATTATATATTATAATTATAATATATTTAATATATTATTTAGTATATATATATACTATATGTTTTTATATGTTATGTTTATGTTGTTTTGAAAAAATTATGGACTATTCATCATCCAAGGGATAAATATGGATAATGACTAAAAAAACGATCTATTTCGAACAATATATGTCTTTCACATACAACGATAAAAATTAGTACTTGTTTTTTAATGGCGGTTCCAAAAAAACGTACTTCTATATCAAAAAAACGTATTCGTAGAAATATTTGGAAAAAAAAGGGATATTTAACAGGAGAAAAAGCGCTTTCTTTAGCTAAATCGGTTGCCACTGGACATTCAAAGAGTTTTTTTGTGCAACAAACAAGTAATAAAATTTTAGAATAATCTAAATCAACATACCATGAATAACTTAAATTTTCTAAGATGAATGATTGATTCGCATTAACTAATGTATTGAATGTATTGAACCCCTCAATATTAGTTAGAACTAAACTAGCTGCTGTGGTATGTATAATAAGAGTTATTTTATGTTTACTGGGCTTTAATTTAAGTATTATTTTCAATCTCTATCAATTTTTTGAATTGATAGAGATTGAAAGTTTTTTGTTATATGTGTAGCCCAAAACCTAATTAGATTTAGTAATTCAATTTAGTAAAGTAATATAGTATCATAAATTATGGACACAGCGAAGAGTATTATTAATGATTCTAAGGTATCGAAATCATTATCAAAATTCCTCAGATTTAGTGATAAAATTTTGATAAAGATAAATAGGAAATTATAGTTATTTTATTTTGTTTACTAAGATTGTTTACTAAGAAAATAAATCTTTTTAATTTTCAATACATTTCAATACATAAAATAAGATAAACGAATAAAAAATAAAAAAAGAAAAAATAGAAAAGGGACAATTTTGAGTTCTATAACTCGGTCTTCGGGCGATAGCAAAACTATCTAGTTTCGACTGTTCCGTAAGAACTTAGTTTCGAGATACGTGAAAGTTGATTGTTAAAACTGAACCCTACGGCGATACTAACTACGTGTTAGTGAACATTGAAATATAAATTTGAACGAATCTTTTTTTTTCATCGATTCTAATGTTTACTAAACTATATACTATATTGAATTCTTGAATCTTGACCGTTCGACATGAATTGAATATTATTTATTATTATTTTGAGTAAGCCGCCATGGTGAAATCGGTAGACACGCTGCTCTTAGGAAGCAGTGCTAGAGCATCTCGGTTCGAGTCCGAGTGGCGGCATCCTCTAAAAGGGATACAAAATGGATCCTATAATGTATTTAATTATCGATTTTAATTCTGCAACGGAGCCCTCTTTTTATGATATTTGCGACTTTAGAACATATATTAACTCATATCTCTTTTTCGATTATTTCAATTGTAATTACGATTCATTTGATAAATTTATCAGTCCGCGAAATAGTAGGATTACGCAATTCATCAGAAACTGGGATGATAGCTACTTTTTTCTCTATAACAGGATTATTAGTTATTCGTTGGATTTATTCGGGGCATTTCCCGTTAAGTAATTTATATGAATCATTAATCTTTCTTTCTTGGGGTTTATCCATTATTCATATGATTCCCTATCTTAGGAATCATAAAAATGATTTAAGCGCAATAACCGCGCCAAGTGCTATTTTTACCCAAGGTTTCGCCACATCGGGTCTTTCAACCGAAATGCATCAATCTTCAATATTAGTACCTGCTCTACAATCTCAGTGGTTAATGATGCACGTAAGTATGATGTTATTGAGCTATACATCTCTTTTATGTGGATCATTATTATCAGTCGCTCTTCTAGTCATTACATTTCGAAAAAACATAGATACTTTTTTAAAAAGCAATAATTTCTTAATTAAATCATTTTTCTTTTTGGGGGTCGAATACTTGAATGAGAAACGAAGTGTTTTTAAAAACACTTCGTTTCTTTCATTTCGAAATTATTACAAATATCAATTGACTCAGCGTTTGGATTATTGGAGTTATCGTGTCATTAGTTTGGGATTTACCTTTTTAACCATAGGCATACTTTCGGGAGCAGTATGGGCTAATGAGTCTTGGGGATCTTATTGGAATTGGGACCCTAAGGAAACTTGGGCATTTATTACTTGGATCATATTTGCGATTTATTCACATACTAGAACAAATCAAAGTTTACAAGATACGAATTCGGCACTTGTGGCTTCGATAGGATTTCTTATAATTTGGATATGTTATTTTGGGATCAATTTATTAGGAATTGGTTTACATAGTTATGGTTCATTTACATTAATATCGAATTAGATAAATTATTTAACCTAAAGAGTACATAACATAAGAACATCGTCTCATATATAACGAGAGTTTTTGAGAACCAGTTGATTCTTTGAATCAACTGGTTCTCAAAAACTTAAAATCACAGATTTATAAGACTTTCAGTCTCATTAATGAAAACTATCTATAAAAATAATTAGATAGGATAGTTTGTACCTTGTCAACTGATAGTAAGAGAACGAAATCGGGATAAATACCAATCCATATTACGGGTAAAAAAAGACATATCAAAACAAACAGCTCTCGTGGTCCAGAATCGACCAAATTAGAGTTTGGAACATTAAATAACTTGTACCCGTAGAACATCTGACGTAACATAGATAATAAATAAATAGGAGTTAATATCATTCCAATTGCCATTACAAAAGTAATTAGCACCTTTGGCATGAAAAGATATTTTGAGCTGGTAATTATTCCAAAAAATACTACTGATTCCGCAACAAAACCACTCATTCCTGGCAATGCAAGAGAAGCCATCGAGAAGCTACTGAACATGGTAAATATTTTTGGCATTAGGACAGATATTCCCCCCATTTCGTCGAGATAAACAAGACGTATTCTATCACAACTTGTTCCCGCCAAGAAAAAAAGTGCAGCACCAATAAATCCATGAGAAAGTATTTGTAAAATTGCTCCATTTAGTCCCATGTTGGTTATAGAACCAATTCCTATAATTGTGAAACCCATGTGAGATACAGAAGAATAGGCTATTCTCTTTTTTAAATTGCGTTGGCCGAAAGAGGTTGAAGCTGCATAAATTATTTGTATTGTTCCCACTATCACCAACCATGGAGAAAATATGGAATGAGCGTGGGGTAATAATTCCATATTGATCCGAATCAATCCATATGCTCCCATTTTTAATAAGATTCCGGCAAGAAGCATACATGTACTGTAATGTGCCTCTCCGTGGGTATCCGGTAACCATGTATGTAGGGGTATGATCGGCGATTTGACAGCATAAACAATAAGGAAGCCAAAATAGAATATTATTTCCAATGCCGCAGGATATGATTGATTAACTAATCTTTCAAAATCTAATGTCGGTTCATTGGAACCATATAAACCCATACCTAGAACTCCTATTAAGAGAAAAATAGAACCCCCCGCAGTATACAAAATAAACTTTGTAGCCGAGTACAGGCGCTTCTTTCCCCCCCACATGGATAAAAGTAAATAAACAGGAACTAATTCTAACTCCCACATGATGAAAAAAAGTAAAAGGTCTCGAGAAGAAAATGATCCTATTTGACCACTGTACATTGCTAACATAAGGAAATAGAATAATCGTGAATTTCGAGTAACTGGCCAAGCCGCTAAAGTCGCTAAAGTAGTGATAAATCCTGTCAATAAAATAGGTCCCACGGAAAGTCCATCGATTCCCAGTTTCCAGTGAAAATTCAAACTATTTATCCATTTCAAATCTTCTTCCAATTGGATTAATGGATTGTCCAATTGGAAATGATAACAGAATGCATACGCCGTTAAAAGGAGTTCTAATAGGCATATACATATAGTATACCAGCGAAAAACCTTATTCCCCTTATGAGGAAGAAAAAAAATGGAAGAACCCGCGAATATCGGCAAAACAACAAGTATTGTTAACCAAGGAAAATAACTCGTGATAAAGACAAGATACACTTTGACCAGAAAAGCCCGTGCTCGGAATAATAAATATATTTTATCGAGTACGGGCTTTTGTCGGTAAAGAGGAATCAAACGATTCAAGTGGAGTTTTTTGTAATGTATCAATCAATAAGATAGACCCATGCTGCGAGTTGTTTCATGCCATAAATAAACACGGACACTCAAAAAATCTGTTGGGCAGGCGGATTCACATCTTTTACAACCTACACAATCCTCGGTTCTTGGCGCGGAAGCAATTTGCTTAGCTTTACATCCGTCCCAAGGTATCATTTCCAATACATCCGTGGGGCAGGCTCGTACACATTGAGTACACCCTATACATGTATCATAAATTTTTACTGAGTGTGACATTGAATCTATAAATTCCAGTTTTGAACATAAAAAGTTTTCGATCTGGTATGGTAAAATGATAAAATCAGTAGTAAATAGATTATATGTTTATATTGTAGACACCAGACGAATCAATGATTTATCAAATTTTTTTTATCAATATATTTCTAAATCTGTTCATGAGAAAGCGCCAAGAGACTTTTATTTTCGTTTCAACAACCACAGTCATACAATACAAGTTGTACATGCGAATTCAAATTGGTCAACAAACAATACAATATCTAATATTAATAAATATCTAATATTAATATTAGAATATTAATATTAATTAATGGAATTCTATTCTAATTCTTAATTCTAATATATAAATCTGATATCTAGTATCTAGTATCTAATATATATTAAATTATATTATAAAAAGTTATAAAATATAATTATAAATATAAAATATAACGAATGATAATAATGAACGAATTCTATTCTAATTCTTAATTCTAATATATAAATCTGATATCTAGTATCTAGTATCTAATATATATTAAATTATATTATAAAAAGTTATAAAATATAATTATAAATATAAAATATAACGAATGATTATAATGAACGATAACGAATAATTTAATTATTCAACAAATTCGATTGATTGATACGAGTTGATTTTCTGTTACGATGGATCGACGAAACAATAGCTAGCCCAATAGCTGCTTCAGCAGCGGCAATAGCTATGACAAAGATTGAGAAAATATCTCCTCGACGAAACAATAGCTAGCCCAATAGCTGCTTCAGCAGCGGCAATAGCTATGACAAAGATTGAGAAAATATCTCCTTTTAATTGGCGACTATCAAATAAATCAGAAAATGTTACGAGATTGATATTAACCGAATTTAGTATAAGCTCAAGACACATAAGCGCTCTAACCATGTTTCGACTTGTGATTAATCCATAGATACCGATAGAAAATAAATAGACACTCAAAAAAAGTACATACTCAAACATCATTAACTAACTCCTCATCAATATCAATCTTGATTAATTTCAATATGATATGAACAACAATTCAACTGATTCGATTGACTAGAATAGAACAAACAATTACAGAACAAGAGAAGGTATTGTTAATAGATTTCACTAAAAACCTTAAATCTTTCCATGTTTTTAGTTGATTTAAAATTTAGAATTCAAAAAATTTTTTGAATTCTAAGTATTTATTATTGACGAGCCATAGTAATTGCACCTATTAAAGAGACTAAAAGAATTATAGAAATGAGTTCAAATGGAAGATAAAAATCTGTTGATAAATGAATCCCAATTTGTTGAACGTTACTTATTAGGTCCTGTTCTAGAATCTGGTTTGATTTTGTAGTCCAAAGAATTCCGTACCATGACGTATCTGGGATAGTAGTAATTAGTGAAAAAAGAATACTTGTACAAACCAGTGAAGTAACCCCATCTCCAATGGTCCAAAGGCGGGAATCATTGGAATATTCTGAACCGTTCATAAACATTACAGCAAATATGATTAAGACATTTATGGCTCCTACATAAATAAGAAGTTGTGCGGCAGCTACAAAATAGGAATTCGATAGAATATAGAATAAGGATATACAAACAAGAACCAATCCCAATGAAAAGGCAGAATAAATTGGATTGGTAAATAATACTACTCCCAGGCCCCCCAATAGAAGAACTGATCCCAGAAATATTACGAGAATACTATGTATTGGTCCAGGTAAATCCATTATGTATAAAATAAGAGATAAATAAGTCGAAAGATTTCATGACCTTACTGAATAGTCGAAGAAGGTAAAATTACCCTATTTTTTTGTCTATGATACGTTCCTAAATTAAATATTAATGGAATTGTAATATGGATTAATATAGATATAGATAAAGTTATTGGACCAATCCCGATTTTGCATTTTGATTTTATTCGAAGAGTAGTTAGAATTTTTTTTATATTTTGAAATCATCACCAAAAATATATAAATAAACCAATGATTCTCAACAATCAATAGTTATTAGTTATTATTTTTAGTTACATCGTTATTAGTTATTATTTTTAGTTACATCGACTAACTAAAATAAAAGAAGCTTCACTTGGATCTTTCTATCAAAATATTAAAAAAAAAAAATATTAGTTAATAATTGGTAATTGTTCTTGAATCAAAGGATTTACCTTTGTCTATTTTGATTTGAGTCGAAGTCGAATTCGTAACTGTTTGAATTGTGTAGTCCCCAATTACTGACATTGGTAACCGACCCAAAGCAATTTGATTATAATTCAATTCGTGACGATCATAAGTAGAAAGTTCATATTCTTCAGTCATTGATAAACAGTTTGTGGGACAATATTCGACACAGTTACCGCAAAATATACAGATACCAAAATCAATACTATAGTTAAGCAGTTGTTTTTTTTTAATATCTTTTTCAAATCTCCAATCAACAACGGGTAGATCTATGGGGCATACACGAACACATACTTCGCAAGCAATACATTTGTCAAATTCAAAATGGATTCGGCCACGGAAACGCTCTGATGTGATTGATTTTTCATAAGGATACTGAATAGTTACAGGTAAACGATTTGTGTGGGATAAGGTAATTATGAAACTTTGACCAATGTACCTTGCGGCTCGTATTGTTTGTTGACCATAATTCATGAATCCAGTTACCATCGGAAACATATTGTAGATATCCACGAATAAGTTGATGTTTCTTTCTCTTGTTTAAGAGAGGTTATGAGTCTAGAATATCGTTATCATATTCTGTTATTTATAGTGAAATATTTATAGTGAAGCAAGTTGGAAAGAAGTTGTCAATAAAAAATTACCTAGAGAAATAGGTAAAAGAAATTTCCATCCAAGATTTAATAGCTGGTCTATTCTCATCCTGGGTAAAGTCCATCTTGTTGTGATAGATATGAAGAGAAACAAATAAGCTTTAGCTAATGTAATAAAGATATCAATTGTCATTCCAAAGACTCCAGCCGTTTTATTTATTCCGAAAAGTTCAGGAATGGATATGTATGGCATAGAAAAATTCCACCCACCTAAATAAAGAACTGTTACAAATAATGAAGAAACTAAGAGATTTAGGTAAGAAGCAACGTAAAATAAACCATATTTAATACCGGAATATTCGGTTTGATAACCTGCTACTAATTCCTCCTCTGCTTCTGGTAAATCAAAGGGTAATCTTTCACATTCTGCTAAAGAAGAAATTAGAAAAACTATAAACCCTATAGGTTGACGCCACATATTCCACCCCCAAAAACCATATTGTGACTGTGCCTCAACTATATCAACTGTACTTGAACTGTTCGATAATCATAGTCGATAATAACATTACCGTTCTTACCGCTATTCCAAAACCGTACATGAGACCTCGGCTTCATACGGCTCCTCTATGGCCACACACGCAAATAAATGTAAGGACTCCTTCGGTATTATCGGTATCTTTGGAGTGTAGATAGAATAAAAATACCTCGTAAAGTTCCAAAAATTAGACCAATGGAATTCCGTCTGCTAGAATAACAAAAAGTACGCTTCCGAATTGATCTCGTCCCTTATATAATTAAATAAAAAACTAAAAGTAATCTTTCTTCGGTAATAACTTAATCTTTCAATAAAATACCCGTTCTATCAATAGATGGAAAGAATTAGACACTAGTTCTAGTTAATGAATCATAACTAATAAGAATTCCATATGTATGGGTATAGATGGAGGAAAAAATTAATAAAGATCCTTTTTCCATTCTATTCTATTATTTATTGTATTTCATTCTATTTCTTTTGTTCCTCTTCTTCTTTCTCATAAGAGGGTACTCTGAAAAAAAAAAAAAAATAAATAAAGGATTAATTCGTTCTTGATAGTCACTTCTTTAATCAGTGAATAGGAGCATACTCTAGATCGGAATCGCGGGGAAGTACTGCTTGCTCGTTTCTACCAACTTAAAGCCCCTATTATGTTATGATTCGTTTTATGCGTAAATACCTCTTTTTTGATACCTTACATTATCTCTATTACTAATCCTTTGTGTACTTTGGTGTTTCTAACCATCTACTGATTTTTGATTGATCCCCTGTATGGTAATACATACAAGACAATAGTAGAAACTCCATACAGTTGATCTTTTGTACCCGCTTCAAGATATGATGACTAATCAAAGAATCTCAATCTTGGGATAAAGAGTTTTTACTGCTTATGTTTACTTCCACTTTATTCTTTTCTTGTATATAGGGAATGAGATTTTATCTTCTTATCTACATATTAATAAGCCGTTTTGTTTCACTCATATAACTATCTGGTTTAACTCATCGACCTGAATGAATGGAGGTCAAAATTCATCTTCTAACGAATCACACGTAGAGATATTGATAACACACATAGAGTTAATGGTATTTCATAACTAATAGATTGAGCAGCAGCTCGTAGACCACCTGAAAAAGAATATTTATTATTCGATCCATATCCTGATATAAGAAGCCCAATGGGAGCAATACTTGAAATGGAGATCCATAAAGAAACACCTATACTAAGATCAGCTAAAACAAGTCGATACCCAAAAGGAATTACTAAATAACTTAGTAGAATTGATATAACTGCTATAGATGGTCCGATACTAAACAAGGGAATATCCCCTCTAGATGGAAGGAGGTCCTCTTTAAAAAGTAATTTTGTCCCGTCTGCTAGAGCTTGAAGAATTCCCAAGGGACCCGCATATTCAGGTCCAATACGTTGTTGTATCGCTGCAGAGATTTCTCTTTCTAACCATACAATTACTAGCACTCCTATGGTGATTCCCAATATAAGGGTTAAAGCAGGGACAAACAGCCAGATGAGTCCATATACCTCTTTTAAAGATTCTGATTTAGAAAAAGAATTGATAGTTTGTACTTCTGTTGTTCCAATTATCATTTCAACGATCAACTTCTCCCATAATGATATCTATACTACCTAGTATCGTCATGATATCAGCCAATTTCATTCTTTTAATTAGCTGAGGAAGAATTTGCAAATTGATGAAACCGGGCGGACGAATTTTCCATCTCCAGGGGAAAATACTATTATCTCCTATCAAATAAATTCCTAATTCCCCTTTTGGGGCTTCCACTCTTACATAAAGTTCTTGTTTCGAAAATTCAAAATTCGGCGAAGTTTTTTTACTAATGAATCCATATTCAAAATCATTCCATTTATAATTCTTTGTTACATCTAAGCGCCGAATTTCTAAATTCTCATAAGGTCCCCCGGGAATTCCTTCAAGAGCCTGTTGAATAATTTTTATGGATTCCCTCATTTCGCTGATTCGTACTAAATAACGAGCTAATGAATCTCCCTCCGTTTGCCATTGGACTTCCCAATCGAATTCATTGTAAGATTCATAATGATCAACTTTACGAAGATCCCATTGGATCCCAGAAGCTCGTAACATCGGTCCTGATAAGCCCCAATTTATGGCCTCTTCTCCACCAATAATGCCCACTCCTTCAACTCGTTCCAAAAAAATGGGATTCCGCGTAATAAGTTTGTCGTATTCAACAAGACCCGTTAAAGAATAATCGCAGAAATCCAAACATTTATCTATCCAACCATGAGGTAGATCAGCAGCTACTCCTCCGATACGGAAATAATTATGCATCATTCGCATACCTGTGGCAGCTTCGAATAGATCATATAGCAATTCTCTCTCTCTGAAAATATAGAAAAAAGGAGTCTGTGCGCCGATATCCGCCATAAAAGGTCCAAGCCATAACAAATGAGAAGCTATACGACTCAGCTCTAGCATAATTACTCTGATATAGCTGGCTCTTTGAGGGACTTGAACATTTCCCAATTGTTCTGGTGCATTTACCGTTATTGCTTCTGTGAACATAGTAGCTAAATAATCCCAACGTGTTACATAAGGAAGATATTGTATAATTGTTCGGTTTTCCGCTATTTTTTCCATCCCTCTGTGTAAATAGCCCAATACGGGTTCACAGTCAATAACATCTTCACCGTCGAGAGTAACGATCAGTCTAAGAACACCATGCATTGATGGGTGATGGGGGCCCATATTTACTATCATGAGATCTTTTCTTGTAGTCGGTACAGTCATATCTTTTCTTTCCTAATTCATTATTCCATGAATTTCTCAAAACAAGTTTTATAAATTTATAAAAATGAAAAATCTAATCATTAATAATAATAAAATTTAAATGAATCTTCAAATTAACGAGTTTTTGGCTCCCGAATATCCAACTGACTAATTAATTTCTTATAATGTACTCTATTTTTCTTTGACAAATAAGCCAACAACCGTTGACGTTTTCCCAGAATTTTTCGTAGACCTTTTTGCGATAAAAAATCTTTTTTGTGCAATTCCAAATGCGAAGTGAGTCTCCGTATTTTATTGGTGAAACTTAATACTTGAAATTCAACAGACCCTTTATTTTCTTCTTTTTCTTCTTGTGGAATAACTGAAATGAATAAATTTTTGACCATAAAAAAATTCTTATATCTTTTTTCTTTTTTATGTATTTTATCGATCAGGAAAAATAATAATTATTTTATTTTTTATTATTATATGATTATGTCAGTCATTTTTCATTTTATTTTCATATGGTATAAACATTTAGATTTATTCATATACTACTTTTTATTTATTTTATTCTATCCAAATCCAATTTTTTATTCCTAGTTTCAATTGTCAATTGAATTTAATTTATATACCATTTGATTAAAAAATCAGTATCATGTGCTAAAAACATAAGGTATGTGTACATACATCTTTTGCCATATATCGAATATGTCATACGATATATAGCAAATGTACCATTAACTGATTCTGAATCGTGGATACATATGGATCCTTGACAGACTGAAACGACTCCCGTTATTGGCATCAAACCAATAGCGATTCATACAAGCTAAATCTTCTAATCGGTAATTGGGCCAAAGAAACAATTTTAATTTCATAAAGTTGGTTGCATCCGTATTAAGATGCTTGTCCTCATTCAAAAACCGCCCACAGTTTCTTATCTTGTTTTCGTTACAAAATACTGGATTTTTATCCACACTATTCCAATTCCAGGAATTCAAACAAATTAGAATTCTCAATTCTCTACGACGTCTATGAGATAGAATATTTTCAGGAACAAGGAAATCATAATGATTTTTTTTTTCTATATTCACGTTTAAATTATTCTTATTAACATATCTTTTTTTTATGAATTTTCTATTAGTTTTAATTTGGTCTTTAACCTTATCAATCAATGAAATACTTATGGTTTGATAGGTAATAAATTGTCCATCCCTTTTTATAGATAGACGAATCGGTTCGATAATTAATATTCCCTTTTTTATCAATTCTGTAAGAGCTAGATCTTTCTGAATCAGCATTACATCTAGACGCATCTCTCCTCTTTGAATCGAAGAGATAGCAATTTCCTTTGGATTTGTCAATCTAAGTAAGAGACAATATACCTTGATATTGTTGATTATTCTTTGACTCAAGGGGTCATCCCATCTTAATTGAAAAAGGAAATATTTTTTCAGGAATAAATCTAGTTCTGCTTCCTTGTTGCTCTTGGATTTTTTTTTTTTTCTACGTTTTTTAATGTCTGATCCCGCGTAATCCTCTTCAATATCTTTTTTTTTATTTTGTTTTCGTAGATCTGATCCAAGATCTTTTTGGCACTGTTGTTCGTTTTTTTCTTGGTTGAAATTTTCTAAATAAAGATATTCTTTTTGATTAGATAATATAGGAATAGGAGGATTTTTTTTTTTATTTACGTTGGTGTTTTTATTTTTACTAATATTTTCATTTCGATGAAAGTCTAAAAGAAGAAATTTTCATTTCGATGAAAGTCTAAAAGAAGAAATTTGATTGGTATAACCCACGGTTTAATCTTATATGTATCAAAAAGTAGCACAAATTCTGGGACGAACCAAGATTCTAGTTTTGATATGGTACGATTACGATATAACCTTTCTTGATTCATTCCCATCCAATCAAAAAAGTTTTTTTTTTTGGCGATTTGTTGATGAATCAAAATATTTTTTTTTTTTATTTTGTTTTTATACTTAGTCTCAATATCGATATTCTCTGTAAGACAAAAATGGAGAATTCTACAATTAAAATATTTTCTATCCAGATTTTTATTTGCATCAATAATATATCTCTCTTCTAGATAATCACTAATAGCTGTACTTACCAATACATAAAATGAGTCGAGTTTCGGTGTATTGAAAATAGATGGATATGGAATCCCTGGGCTATCGTTTACTTGTAATGTTGATCCATAAATATATGAGTTTTTCTTTTCCCCATAATTCATATATTTATATGATAAAAGATTATATCTGTAGTGTTTTTTAAACAATTTTTCTTTTTGATTCATCAATGAATCCATTGCAGAATAATCTTCTTTCATGTAATGAATTAATTGGTCTTTTTCATTTTTATATGAATTGGATTTAATTGAGTCTTTATTTTGAATCATACGACGTTGGTTGACTCTATTTCGCCATTTTTTGGGGACTAATTGAGACCATTTGACATCGGAAAAATGGTATTGATAATAATCCTTTAACCAGTTTTTCCATTTATTCATTCCAGACTTTTGAACTTTCTTATGCTTTGATTTGTAATCAACTATTCCTCGTGTTATACAATAATCCTTTATTTTATCCTTAAGATAATGATGGGTCCCGTGATCTTGAAGTACAGATCTCAAGTTATACTTGTTAAGTAATCGGGTTTGTGATAATTTGTAAAATACATATGCTTGTGACAAGGAAGATAAGTCACTATAACTATTTAAATTAGTATTACTAATATTAGTATTTGAAATATTAATATTTGTATTTAAAAACGACTTTTTTATAGTCGAAATAAAGTTCATTGTATTTTTATTTGTTTCATCAATTCCTTCTTGATTTGTTTTATCGTTGTAAGTGGATTTATTGATAATTTTTTTTGAATCAACAAAAAAAAGTTGTGCATTGATTCTTGGAATTTTAATGGTACATAGGAAGATCTCTATGTATATTTTTTCAATGAAAGATTTCATAAAATAATATGATTTACGTATTAATCGGATATTGTTTCTTTTGAATATCTGCCAACTATATTGCTGCGATTCCGATCTTTTATCATCACAAGTTAAAACCATTTTTTTATTGTCTTTTGTGATTTGTTCTATTTGATTCTTAGTTGTGATTATCCTATTAGAAATATCTTTCATTTTTTTTTCTATCAGTGAATAATTTGTCCAACTTGACGTATGAATTGGAACGGTCGATTCACGGTTAATTTTATTATTTATTTTGGAATCTTTTCCATTTTTATTCGGTTCATATACTTTCTTCGCCTTTCTCAATTCAAATAATAAAATTGGATTTACTTTTTCAAGTTCTTTTATTATTCGTTTTATAACTAGAACTATGTTTCTGACCCATTCTTTTTTTTCTTTTGAAATTAGTAGAGACCATTTTCCTCTTTCTTTTAAGACTCTTAGAAGGATAAAAAATTTATTTTTTACTTTTTTTATTTTTTTTTCGAGTTCTTTATAAATGGGTTCAAAAAAAGACGGTCGTTTTCGGGGAGAACCAAAGGGAAGTTCTGCTTCCATTCCCCATACTGTTAAAAAACAAAAATTGTCTTTTTTTCCTTTTTTTTTTGTTGAATCTATATCTTGAGATCGTGTCTTGGGGCTTCGCCAAGGTTTCAAACAAAAAGGAAATAGAATCTTTATCTGAATCCCGTCTGTTAACCAATCTTTGGGAAATTCTGTTTCTGATAATTGAACACCATTATAGGTGCACTTAACGTGCATTTCTTGATTCCATTCCTTCAAATCCTCGTACCACTCGGGGGATTGGAATAATAGCATACGTCCAATATTTTTAGCTATTATCAATGAAGGTAATACAATATATTTTCTAAGAAAAGATTGGGTTACTAACATTGAACCTCTTATTGCTTGAGCAAATATAATGGTATCCCAAGTTTCGGATATTGTTATCCGATCATTTTCCTCTTTTTTCTCCCTTTCTTTTGCCCCTTCTTTATCAAAATCGGAAATTTGCAATTGTGATTCTATACCAACCCAATCTCTAAAAATAAGATTTATCATTTCATAAATATCAAAAAAAAGAAAAAAAAATGTTTTGTCTATTCGATCTAAAAAAAGCGGGGAATGTACATTTGCTTGAAACATTTCCCAAGTAAGAGTTTTGCGTCTTTGAGCCCGCATGGATCCTTTGATTATATTCCGACGAAAATCCGATTGTTGCGAGTAACGTATCAAAGCCACTTCTTCTGCTTGATCACTATTACTAGTATCATTAGTACTAGTAACAGAATCCACATTCTGATCGTCATCAGTATAAATTACCACGCGTTTGGCTTTTCTTGAACGAATCTCATGATCTTCCGCCGATTCTTCTTCATTTTCTTCCTCCTGCTCTTCAACAAAATCATCGGTCAATTTGTATGACCATCGAGAAACCTTTTTGCTTATTTCTTC